TTGGGTTCTTAAGAATCATAGTCTTTTTTTTCGTCTAAAAAACAAAGTGGACTTCTTTTCTGCCGTTTCAAAAAACTCCATTCTATTTTTTCTGATGATACTTTTGAAAAATAAACTTCATTGATTGATTCAGAACACCTGTTCCTTGATCTTGATAGTATCAATGAGTATTTTCCAAGTTAGAAGAAAGGGGGAATCACTCAATTTCCTGGATTATATATATATATTTCTGTAGATTTGATATCGTACAAATACTTTCCATACTCTATTTACCTATTTATTTTAATATCTCAGAAAAATGGAAATTTTTTATAAGTTCATTGAATAAGTTCTATTTAATCAATAAAATGAGATTCCCCCCTTTTTTTTGTTTGTCCACTACTTTATTGTACGTAAGAAAATTCTACGTAATAAATCGAAAAAAAAAAAAAAGTTCTGATACATCTGGAAAAGCGAAACCAAGACTAGGAGTTTTAGACGAACAGGATCAAAAATCATTACTCTTTCGACACAAGAAAAGGAATTTTCTACACCCCTTTCTTGTGTCGAAGACTAGAAGGACGAATAATGCCTCCTAGTCTTATTTGTTCCCCGCAACTCTAGTTTGTTTTATTACCCGCTTACTTATGCCTTACTTATGCTAATATCTATCCCAATTTTATTCTATTTGAAATAGAATAAAATTGATACATTTTATGACATTGAAATCTGGCAATAGTAATATAGTCGTACTAATTCAATTTGGTTCAATTTGGCTAAAAAAACAAAGAAAGAGATGGTAAAGTCATAAAGTCAAATAAAATAGTCCTCTTCAAACAAAAATCTACCTATTATGACTAGTAATACGGTACAAGGGATTCCCCAAAGCTCATAGAAAAAAAGCAAGTAAATAAAAGGTTTTTCAGAATTTCATTTTTTTGTTTTTTTATCATACATAATTGACAACAATAATTTGGTTCTTTTTACGAACCTGATGTCGATAAATCCACGAGTCTAGAAATTCATTTCGGCCAATTGAACTTTCTCGAACTGTTTCTTTTTAAGAACCAAAAAGATTTGTGCCAAAATAACAGATGCCAAGAAGAACAAAAGACCTTGGACACGTAATGGATCTTGAAGTACTATTTCTGCATCTCCCTGACCAAATCCACCCACATTAGGATTACTTGTTAATGGTTGATCAAATTTGATGGATTCACCCTCTGAAACAAGGAGTTCTGGTCCTGGAGGGATAATATCAACCACTTGACGTCCATCCGATGGATCTGTTATGGTTATTTCATATCCCCCTTTTTCTTTTCGTATGATTTTACTTACTATACCCGCTCCTGTAGCATTATAAACTGTATTGTTACTCTTGCTTCCGTCAGGATAAATCTGACCCCTTCCCCTATTGCCACCTACGTATATAGGATATTTTAAGAAGTGAACATCTTTCTTAGTAGCGGGGTCGGGGGAAAGAATAGGAAAGGCAATTTCACTATATTTCTGACCAGGGACAGGTCCTATCACAAGAATATTTTTTTGATTAGGGCGATAGCTCTGAAAAGACAAATTGCCTATCTTTTCTTTCATCTCGGGAGAAATACGATCGGAAGGAGCTAATTCAAACCCCTCTGGTAAAATAAGAACAGCCCCTACATTCAAACCCCCCTTCTTACCATTAGCAAGAACTTGTTTCACTTGCTTATCATAAGGAATTCGAACAACTGCTTCAAATACAGTATCAGGAAGTACCGCTTGTGGAACCTCAATATCCACGGGCTTATTAGCTAAATGGCAATTGGCACATACAATACGCCCAGTCGCTTCTCGTGGATTTTCATAACCCTGCTGCGCAAAAATGGGATATGCACTTGAAATGGATGTCCGAGTTATGATATATATCATAAGCGATACGGAAATAGATCGAGTAATCTGTTCCTTTATCCAAGAAAAATTATTTCTAGTTTGCATGGTCTAATCATTGATCCGAAAATTTCTACAATAAATTGGGTAGGTCGCTAGTATAGTTCCCTAGCCACGATTCTGCTATTTATTGGAATCATTTTACTGGAATACTATAGTATGAAAAGTATGAAAATCCCCCGGATAGAAAGTTTTTAATGCTTATGTAGAACTACAAAGAAAGAAACATTCTAATTGGATTAAATTAATATTGGTGGATCATTTATCAATCATTCATTGAATGATAAATAACTACAAGTGACGGAGATACACGATTTAAATAACGGAAAATCCAATATTTAAAAATAGTATCGAGGATAACTGGAAAGGTGGAAACAAGACCAGATATAATTTGATCATTATGAACAAATCCAAAATCTTTGTAGACAGAACCAATCATTAGTTCCCAACCGTGGGGTGAATGAAATCCGATACATAAATCGGTTAATAAAAGAATCGAAAAAGCTTTTACTGTATCACTTAAGTTATATAGGAATTCCTGAGCCCAAGAGTTAAGAATAACAAGTTCTTCATTACCTAAAATTGAATAACCGCTTAGAATACCAAAACAGATTATATTTGTCGAGAAGTGCAAAATCGTATGGATACGATCCTCGTTGTGTATCTTGATTAATTGGATCGTTTCTTTGTGAATTGCTATAGAAAGCTTTTGTAGATCTGTCTCCGAGTATTCCTTAATTATTTCGTCCAAGAAGAGGATTTCCTCTAATTCTATGAACTTTTCTAGAATACTTTTTTCTTGAATATCATTCAAAAAAATTGCGGATTGACCGGTATTTGACCAATTTGTAACCCAAGATTCCATGCTTTTAGTAAATGAGAGAGAAATCCACCAGGGCAAAAATATTATAGATGCAAGATACAAAAGAGGAGTGAATGTTTTCTTTTTTGCCATTTTTCACCTGTGAATTTTGAATTAACCCACTGACTCTATGTGATCGAATATTTCTTTCAAACATGAGTTCTAGACAAGGTATCAAACCTATGAATCTATTTTAGTTGTAATTTTGTTTGAATCTAGAAACAATACAGAAATAGACTATGACTCCACTTCGAATTTGAATCAAGAAATAATACAAAATATTGTTTACAGATATCTCAATTCATCAAATTCCGACCAAGTGTCTCTTTTCGATGAATGATCGAAAGAAGTACTTTAAGAAATGAATATTATTGAGATTTTGAGACGAAAGAACTCCTATTTCGAAAAAATTCCAATGATTCCCCATAGCCAAGAATAGAATAATTGAGAGAAAGATATTGTCATGATCAAACAAATAAGCGGCAAAACAAGACAGAAATGGGCCAGTTATCATTATTAAGAAACCCCATTATTGGTTAGTAAGGAACACAAACGAAAGGATAAAAAAAGGTCGATTGACAAAAAGGAACTAATTTACAAGATATGATTTATCCGCATCTAAAGTATCACTTCCAACAAATATGAAACTTAACAAAAAAAGAGTTTTGTTTTATGGTTGTTCCATATACGTCGGCTTTGGCTCGACTGAACGTTCTGACGAAACTTCAGTTAAGTTATGTTATAGAAAAAGCAGGATTCTTGTATTTTTTCCCTCCTGCTGAGAAAGCATTCATTCTTCAGCCCAGTTCCTTTTAAAAGACTTCAATTGGTACGCGCAAGAAATAGGCCAATTCCGCGGCTTTTTGTTCAATTTCTCGTGGAGTCAAATTCTCATCAGTGCGAGTCAACGGAATAGCCCCCCGGCCTCTGATGTCCATATAAAGGACACGACGAGCATAAATACCCTCTTTAACTTCTATTCTAACGGATTGAATATCTTTTATGCGGAATCGGAGGAATATGCGACGGTTTTTTCCAGGAAATCCCCAACGAAAAATACATACTATTCCTTTCTTTCTATCGAATCGATCATAACCACTACCTACATTCCAGGAAATTGTGCACCACAAATAGGAACTAATAAAAAGACCCGCGATCCCGTAGAAAGACATCACGATCCCTTGTGGAAAAAAAATGATTTCCTGAGACGGAACAAAAGGTAGCAAATTTCTACCAAGATAACTGGAAATTCCAACCAATAAGAATCCTAATGAACCTAAAAAAACGATAAGGGCCCAGCAAAAATTACTTAGTTTTCGAGACCCCGTTATAAGTTCTATCCATATATGTTCTGATCGCCAATTCATACTTGATCCGATTGCATTTTATTGGAATTGAGAAAATACCCCAAATGGTTTTTACTTTTTTTCTTTCCGAAGGAATTCTCATCAACTAGCACTAGTTTGATGTGAACTAGCACTAGTTTGATGTGAACCTTTAGGAGTAATTCATCAAATTGGTTAGATCTAAAATAATAACATACTCTTCATATAATCCCAATATACATATTGATATACATATAGATCGACCAACTTTACATTTTAGGCATCTGACGATCCTGATCTATTTGAAACTAGCTAGAATTCATTTACCCATAGATCATTTTCTGCAGGCATAAGAGCTTTTTCCTTTCTGTTCGGCGGAAATCACATGTTATACCACATTTCCCGAACTAAATATCTGTGTTATGCTACAAGTGTAAGTTTCAAAAAAAAAACGGATAAGATTGGATTGGGTCTCCTTAGATCTAAACAATCTTGTTTTTTTGAACATGAAGAAATAAAGAAGCCATTGCAATTGCCGGAAATACTAGGCCTACTAAAGGCACCAAAATAGAGGGAAAGTTGAAAGTTGTCATAAAATGGGTGCCTCGATTTACTATTTGTACCTGTTATTAGTTTTTTATTAGTTTTTTAAAATATCATTTTTTATATTTATACTAATTATAATTAAGAATTGTAATTATTATGAATTCGTAGTTATTATTAATTAATTCAATTTGAAAATTCTTAGTAGAGATATTAGTAGAGATATAAGTATCTATATATCTAAGTGAGTATATAGAATAAGTCCAAGGAATGTAGAACTAAATAAATGGACTTATTCATCTAAGCTAACTACTTGTTTGCTACAAATAACAACATGTAACTTAGTGCGCTCTACTTGATTG